ATTGATATACCGATTCATCGGACATGCATATTTTTGATTTTCCGATGGATTGACATGGTTTCATTAATGAAAATTGTTTGATGTAATGAGTAAATAGGCTCTTTCGCCGTTCAAGAATTCTTGTTTAGGCAGTTCATATCATCCATACATAGTGTTTTGATCTAAGATTTCAATTCTTCCATCTTTCTGCAGTAGCATATTGTTCCATGGAGCTAAGATCCAAAATATGGAATAAACAAGTATTTCCACGACTCTACCACCTGACCAATTCTGTTCCACTTAATCTTTTTTTTTCATGGCCACATATCTTTATTTTATGGCTAAGGAATGGGAAATCTTTCTCCTGTTACATGAATCAAATGTTTCATTTCATCTGGGAAAAGCCATCTCTTTCTCAACAATGTCTTTGTCATTTGATCCAATAACGTTCCGTTAGATAAGAACAGATTTGATAAATACTGATAACTCTCAGATAGAGTATTAGAACGGAAAGATCCATTAGATAATGAACTATTGGTTCTAAGCCATCTGTGGCGATGAATCAACAGTTCGAAGTGCTTTTCTTGCATATTCTTGATGAACCAGCGTTTATACATAGATGTAGGAGGATTTGTTTTTGTTTTTGTTTGGGAAGTAATAAGCCCCTTTAACATCTCTTCATCTGCAAAGAATTCTCGACGGGAAAACACAGAGACAAAGGACTGATCTTTGAATAGGAAAAAGAATGGATCCGCAGGATCCCAAATGAATTGGCTTATTCGAAAAAAGCCTTGTTCTTTGGAAGATCTATCTCGTGTCTGGTACTGCACGGTTCCACTTTGCAAGAACTCTGAATCATTCTCTTGAAGCTCATCCTCTTTATGATAAATGATCCGCTTGCCCCGAAATGACCCGGCCCAATAAGGAAATCCCAATTCAGTGGGCCTTTCGATACAATCAAATAGATTGCCATAAGGGCGCCATATTCTAGGAGCCCAAACTATGTGATTGAATAAATCCTCCTCCATCTGTTGTGAGTCGAAGGCTCCTTCCCCTTCTTCAGACTCCGATTCGTATTTTTCATTCTGATCAACGATAGAACAAGATCCATTTTGCATCATATCTAACTGATTCCTTGGTTCGGACCGAAGAAGTAGTGTCACTCGATTATTATCAAACTGGCTGCAATCTTTTTCTGTCCGTGAGGATCCCGCCAGAGCGCCTTCTACTTCTAATAGGCCATGAACTAGATCAGAATCATTCTCAACGAAGCCATAAGAAGTGATCCAATTTTTTTCATTGGGTCCGGATGAAGACCAAAGATCTTGAGCGACCGATCCGGCAGAACAACTCAAAAGATAAAGAAGTATCGTTAATTTCTTCATGCTCGTTCCAAGTTCGAAGTACCATTTGTACAAATAAGAATCCCCTTCCTTACATGATTTCTTCTTCATATAGATAGATATAGGATCTATGGGGCAATTACTTAGAAGTACATTTTGTGCAACAGTCCTTCCTATCTGATAGAAAAGGATCTCATGATCCTGAACCGATCTTACCTGGGATCGCAAATCCCAAGTTTGTCTATGAAGAGCCGATCCAATTGTATTAGTTTCTATAATTGATTTCTTCTGTGTAATACTAATTGATAGGGCCTCATTGATAAGTGCTACAAGATCTCGTGCATTGAAACCCATGGTTATGGACCCGAATCCATTAGTATGGAACATTTTATTTTCCAAGTGAAATCCTCTAGTATAGGAAAGAATGAAAAAGTGCTTTCGTTGTTGTGGAATAAGAAGCCTTCGTATCTTAATACATGTATTTAATTTATTCGGAGCTATTAGAGCAGGATCCACTTTTTTGGGAATATGAGTCGAAGCAATAACAAGAATATTTCTAGTGGAACATCTTTCACAATCCCTGGAGAGATAGTTCTCTAATAGACCGAGGGATAAGTAATTCGACTCATGCACATACAAATCATGAATGTTTGGAATCCATATTATGCAAGGAGACATTGCTTTTGCTAATTCGAATTGAAGGGTGATATCAAATTCAAATAGGTCTATTTTTGGCGTCATAGACATAATAGTTAGCACATTCGTCATAGTTAGCAGCTCCGTATCAAGGTCATCATCAATATCGATATCGTCACTATCATCAATATCGATATCGTCACTATCATCAATATCGATATCGTCACTATCATCAATATCGATATCGTCAATAGGATAACCTTTAGACTTATCATACAGGAACTTGTTTGGAAATACCGTAATGAAAGGAACATAGGAGTTTGTCGCTAGGTATTTGACCAAATAGGATCGTCCAGTTCCTATAGAACCTATCACTAAAATACCCCTAGAAGGAGATAGGGCTAAGCGGAGCGAAAAGGGTTTTCCGTAAGATGGGAAATGAAAACTATTAGCCCCACACGAGGTTTGTGAATAAGTGATTGTCTGATAATGAGCAAGGAATATCCGTCTTTCTGCTAAACAGGATCTATTGAACTCATAAT